GAAATCGGCCACATTAAAATTACCTTCTGGGGAGGTCCGTTTGATACCCAAAAACTGCTCAGCAACAGTCGGACAAGTGGGGAATGTTGGGGTGAACCAGAAAAGTTTGGGTAGAGCCGGATCTAAATGTTGGCTAGGTAAGCGTCCTGTAGTAAGAGGAGTAGTTATGAACCCTGTAGACCATCCCCATGGGGGTGGTGAAGGGAGGGCCCCAATTGGTAGAAAAAAACCCTCAACCCCTTGGGGTTATCCTGCACTTGGCAGAAGAAGTAGAAAAAGGAATAAATATAGTGATAATTTGATTCTTCGTCGCCGTAGTAAATAGGAGAGAAAATAGAATTTGTTTCTTCGTCTTTATAATAAAAAAAAAAATAGGAGTAATTAATTGTGGCACGTTCACTAAAAAAAAATCCTTTTGTAGCCAATCATTTATTAAGAAAAATGAATATGCTTAACACAAAAGCGGAAAAAGAAATAATAGTAACTTGGTCCCGAGCGTCTACCATTATACCTACAATGATCGGGCATACTATTGCTGTTCATAATGGAAAAGAACATTTGCCCATTTATATAACAGATCGTATGGTAGGCCATAAATTGGGAGAATTTGCACCCACTCTAAATTTCCGGGGACATGCAAAAAATGATAATAGATCTCGTCGTTAATAATTAGTTAATATTTAGTTTATAAATATTAAAATAATAAAAGTTAATATAGATGCTTATCGTTCATTAGTGAGGAGTGAACCTTATGATAAAGAAGAGAAAGACAAACCGATATACAGAAGTATATGCTATAGGACAATATATATCTATGTCTGCTCATAAAGCGCGAAGAGTAATTGATCAGATTCGTGGACGTTCCTATGTAGAAACACTTATGATACTAGAACTCATGCCATATCGAGCATGTTATCCAATTTTAAGATTGGTTTATTCTGCAGCAGCAAACGCCAATCACAATATGCGCTTCAACGAAGCTAGTTTAATCATTAGTAAAGCTGAAGTCAACGAAGGCAACACTGTAAAAAAATTAAAACCTCGAGCTCGGGGACGGGGTTATCCAATAAAAAGACGTACTTGTCATATAAATATTGTACTGAAAGACTTAGACGTAGAGAAAGAATATTTATATGACAACTATTATAAATATAAATAGGAATATAATATTCATAAAAAAAATTCATAAAAAAAAAAAAATAAATAAAAGAAGTCATTATATGTAGAGTAATACTAATGAGGGATTATGGGACAAAAAATAAATCCACTTGGTTTCAGACTTGGTGCAACCCAAGGTCATCATTCTCTTTGGTTTTCACAACCAAAAAATTATTCTGAGGATCTACAAGAAGATCAAAAAATACGAAATTGTATCAAGAATTATGTAAAAAAAAATATGAAAATATCTTCGAGTGTCGAGGGAATTGCAAAGATAAAGATTAAAAAAAGAATCGACTTGATTCAAGTCATAATCTATATGGGATTCCCAAAGTTATTAATAAAGCCTGGAAAAATCAAAGAATTACAAATGAATGTACAAAAAGAATTGAATTCAGTGAACCGAAAACTTAACATTACTATTACAAGAATAGCAAATCCTTATGGACACCCTAATATTCTGGCAGAATTTATAGCCGGACAATTACAAAATAGAGTTTCATTTCGCAAAGCAATGAAAAAAGCTATTGAATTAACTGAACAAGCGGGTACAAAAGGAATTCAAATACAAATTTCAGGGCGTATCGACGGAAAAGAAATTGCACGTGTCGAATGGATCCGAGAAGGTAGGGTACCCCTACAAACCATTCGAGCTAAAATTGATTACTGCTCCTATACAGTTGAAACTATATATGGGGTATTAGGTATCAAAATTTGGATATTTGTCGATAAGGACTAATAATCCTTTATTTGACTTATCTTTAGATCTATCGGGTAATATAACAAAAAATAAAAAATTCTTTCATTTTTTTTACGTTAACTAAAAACAAAAATGAATAATTCTATAAGGTTGAATAAAAATTCAATTAATCAGTTGATTTAATATAATTGCTATGCTTAGTGTGTGACTCGTTGGCTTTTTTAAGGTAAGGTTCGATTCAAAAAAAAAAAATAGACCAGCCTATAGTATGAACTAATAACCAACTCATCGTTTCGCATTATCTGGATATAAAGAACCAGTCGAGATATGATATATAGGTCATATCATTGTAGCAACTGAAATCTGTTTTGGCTAAAAAAACCAAATTGATTGGAAGTTGTGAAACAATAAAAGTAAAGTATGTGGATAACTGAAAGGGTGAGAGCAAGAGAGAAAAAAAAACAACTATCAATGATATATAATTCCAATATGTAAGGTCTATGATACATTTCATAAAAGAAACTGTAATAAAGCATTAATACTGAAATACTGATTGATGGATATTGATCCCTAATTAAACAAAATTGTTCATAGAACAAAAAAATCAAGAGCCCTGAGTCAATAAAAACTGAGAAAATTGACTCAAGACAAAATTTCATTTAGTAGCTCCGTTGTAGAATTCAGACCTAACCATTAATCGCGAAGCGGTGGGAACGACAGAACCCGTGAGTGTATAAGATTCTATTGAAAATGAATCCTAATGATTCATTAGGTAGGATGGCGAAACGAACCAGGAACCAATTCATTTATTCGAAAAAGTCATAGCATAAACTAATCCTATACAACTTAATTAAAAAATGAAAAGAGTAAATATTCGCCCGCGAAAATTTGTATTTTTTGGATTTCGAAATTTTAGGGAATCCGATATGATAATCAAAGGAAAAACAAAATAAAGATTTGTCATAACCTTCTAATAAAATAAAACTAAATTTTCTATAAATAGAAATCGAATAGATATTTAGTTATATCTAAAAAAAGATATACAATACAAATTTATAATAGATTATCAAAAATTCTCATGATTTATTGTTTCAATATATTATTCAGTAAATACATGATTAAATACATGTATATTATTTTATAACCGTTTCCTTCGTGAGGAGCCGGATGAGAAGAAACTTTCATGTCCGGTTCTGTAGTAGAGATGGAATTAATATTAATAAAAAACCCTCAACTATAACCCCAAAAGAACCCGATTCCGTAAACACCATAGAGGAAGAATGAAAGGAATATCTTATCGGGGTAATCGTATTTGCTTCGGTAAATATGCTCTTCAAGCACTTGAACCCGCTTGGATCACATCTAGACAAATAGAAGCAGGGCGACGAGCAATGACACGAAACGCACGCCGCGGCGGAAAAATATGGGTACGTATATTTCCAGACAAATCAGTTACAGTAAGACCTACAGAAACACGTATGGGTTCGGGAAAAGGATCTCCCGAATATTGGGTAGCTGTCGTTAAACCAGGTAGAATACTTTATGAAATGAGTGGGGTAGCCGAAAATATAGCCAGAAAGGCTATTTCAATAGCGGCATCCAAAATGCCTATACGAACTCAATTCATTATTTCAGGATTAGGAATGTAGAACCAAAAGAAAGAAGTAAAGTGTTTTTTTGGATGAAAAAAAACAATTGCACGGTTCTTTTTTTGTTTTGAATAAACAACATTTCTTTTTTTTTTACTTCGCCCTTTGCTTTGCATTGAAAAAAAGATAAAAAATAATATGATTCAACCTCAAACCCATTTGAATGTAGCGGATAACAGCGGAGCCAGAAAATTGATGTGTATTCGAATCCTAGGGGCTAGTAATCGACGATATGCTCATATCGGTGACGTTATTGTTGCTGTAATCAAGGAAGCAATACCAAATACACCGCTAGAAAGATCAGAAGTGATCAGAGCTGTAATTGTACGGACTTGTAAAGAACTCAAACGTGATAACGGTATGATAATACAATATGATGACAATGCTGCGGTTATTATTGATCAAGAAGGAAATCCAAAAGGAACTCGAATTTTTGGCGCAATTGCCCGGGAATTAAGACAATTAAATTTCACTAAAATAGTTTCGTTAGCACCTGAAGTATTATAAGATAAAATGAGACCATAATACAGGGGTTATAGTATTTGAAGTATTTGAATGAAATTTTTAATTAGTAAATTGTGTAAATTGTTTGTGTCTCATGTATATACCTTTCTATTTTATTTATAAATTTCAGAATTCAGTTTAATAATTCAGAAAAAAAAAAAAAAGAGCATGTTGATTATATCAAAATTCGGGGACAACAAAAATCTTCGTTTATTATGAGTAAAGACACGATTGCTAATATACTAACCTCTATACGAAATGCTGACATGAATAAAAAAAGAACAGTTCGAATACCGTATACTACGATCACTGAAAACATTGTTAAAATCCTTTTACGAGAAGGTTTTATTGAAAACATGAGGAAACATCAGGAGAGCAAGAAATACAAATACTTTTTGGTTTTAACGCTACGACATAGAAGGAATAGGAAAGGGCCCTATAGAACTGTTTTAAATTTAAAACGGATCAGTCGACCCGGTCTACGAATCTATTCTAACTATCAACGAATCCCTAGAATTTTAGGCGGGATCGGGATTGTAATTCTTTCTACCTCGAGGGGTATAATGACAGGCAGAGAGGCTCGACTAGAAGGAATCGGTGGAGAAATTTTGTGCTATATATGGTAATCTTTCTGATATCCGAATTATATACAGCACTTTCATAAAGTTTTAATTTCTGAACCACTCCCTAACGGGATACTTAAGGTTTGTTTAGATAATGAAAATATGATTCTAAGTTATGTTTCAGGAAGGATTCGGCATAATTTTTTTATCCACATACTATCAGTAGATAGAGTCAAATTTGAGGAAAGTGATTATGATTCAAACGGAGGACATATAATTTATCATTTATCGACTCTGAAACAAAATGAATTAATGATTCGGTGGTTTTCTCAATTTTGCCATTCATTTCGTAGAGATCGACCCCGAAATTCAAAATTTCAAGAAACTTATTTTCTTCCAATAAAAAGATTCAGAATTAAGTTAAGG